TGCCCCGGGGTGGGTAGGAGCGGGTCGAGTCCGTATCGCCGCGGAGCAACAGCCGCGTCCGGATCTGATCTATCTACTCGGCAATTCATCCGGTGACTTCACGGTCGCCAAAGAAGCCCCAAGAAGCATCAAACATTTCCGATGAGATCCATGGAGCAATTCTTAGATAGCAAGCACTAGCTCCCGGTGCGACTTCATAAAAAGCAATCAAAGATAAGATCGAAGAGAATGAAACGCACGTAGTGGTCATTATAGCGCTTCCTTCTGATCCTAGAAAACGTCCGAAAAAACCTGCTAAGGAACTACCGATAAGGGGCAAAAATACGATAAGTAGATACATAATTTCGAGTGTGATCAGACAACAAAAAATCAGACAATGACAGAGCGGCCTGTAATAAGTGCCAGACCCTCAAAGAATATTAAGGTGCTAGAGTGTTCTCAGGAGACGCTGGGGAATTCACACGAAAGTTAACCCCCAATGTCACCCTTTCTTTTCACATTTTCGTAGAATCCCCTATCAGATCCACTCGAATGGAGAAAGAATCGGCACGCTCTTTCATTCACGATTTTATGTTCTCGTCGCTTCTTCCCCTCGTTCCTTTTCTCTTGGACATCTCACTTGAAATGCAATCAATGCATTCATTCTTATCGATCTTGTACCTTAACCTTAGTACACTGGACACCAAACCAATCTCGAAGAAAGACTTAAAGTGACTACATCTCCGCTGATCTATATGCCCTTACGTGAACGGCAGCTTTCAGTGAGTCTTAGTTTGATGATCGAACATTCTTTCGATTGCATGTGTTAAGCAAAGCACGCACAATTGAACAAAAGATAGAAGAAAAAAGAGCTCTCCTCAATAGTCAGATAGGATCGTAGGCGTACGGTGACCGGCTTCGCGAGACCTTATCGGTCTACTCAAGGCTAAGCTCTATTGGGCGCAGCTTTCTTGATCTAGCTTTCTGACTAACTGAATAGGCTCTTTTCCATTCTTTCTTCTCATACGATATTTCGAGTTACGGATCACATGACTTCGAAAAGCGTCCTTCATCTTATATATGATACCACCTAATTCCTTCCTCCCTTTCTTCCCCTGTTCCGGAGATCGATAGAGTCCTCTCGAAACCTAGCTGTGTGAGTTTGGGGGCAATGTGCAAGCAACTTCATCCCCGAATGGGTACTTTTTCCTTTCTCCTGCAAGGTATAGAACAACTAAGGGTACTGGTCCTGCTCGCTTTGGTTCTGCTTCTGTGGTGACCAAGAAGCAGGTTCTGAAAGACAACCAGCCATTGTTTGACCGACTGTTCCCTGTTCCGTTTGCGTCCCATCAAGTGGCAGAAGATCTTCCTGCTATTAACTATTAAATAAAGCTGTCTTTCAAAGAGCGGCTTTAGCTTTAGTAGTAGCTGACGGGATCACTAGGGAACTATGTATCGGGATGCACCTAACGGCGAAGGAAGTTTGACTTCTCAGTAGGAAGTCTGGTCATCTGTTTACTGCACTTTATTTAAATTTAAAGCAGGCAGCGGCCAGCTTGCAGCAAGCCCTGTGCTGCAGATAGACCCCTTCCTAACCTAAAGAGCTACTTTCCCGATCTCGTTGAACTAGGTCAGGATACCCACCCTGGGGTCATTCCATCTTTCCATCGTAGAATGATAATGAGGAAGAATGGGAGGGCGGACTTGCTCGTCAGACTTTATTTTGTCATATTTCAGTATGTGTAGAGCTATTCCGTTGGCTAAGCGGTTAACTAATAGAGTCTTAGATTCTATTGTTACGCCTCCTAAGCTAAGCCAGATAAAGACTGGAGTGTGATTCCTCACATTCTAGACTCTATCCCGCAGCTATTCCAAAGGTACCCGCCTACGATTGGGTCCATACCTTTGTGTCCTTGGCCTAAGGGATGGAGAAGACAGGTTTCTTCTAGTCTTAGAAGTTCGTTTTGTCTTTAGTAGTACTTATCATATATGGGACTAGCTGTGAGCTTTGAGGAAAGCCTGTAAGTTCTCTTTCGACTTCCCCTGGATTCCCTTCTCTTCCTGGGGAGAGTAACTAAGTAAGGCCAGTCTATTAGGTGATCTGGAAGATAAAGTGCTAATCTAATCACATTCTCTTATCCGCAGGGTCTTGTTCAGCTGTCTTTCTCCTTTGGAAAATTGCTTTACCAGAACAAAAGAACAATTTACCTAGAGTACCGCAAGCGCAAGGGAAAGGATTCGATTCTCTAATAAACACAAGATACCACTGCAGTGCCAGCTTTCCAACATTGCCTTTTCCATAAAGGGCGAGGGGAAAGGCAAGGAAGTCAGAAATTTGATTACCTTATGTCATAGCACCATAAAAAAGATGCCCCATCTTTCAACCGAAGTTCATGCTACCGGACGATGTAAAAAGTGAAGATGCTTAACAACATCAAGGCTCAAGTGGAAAATTGTAAGAGGTGTCCAGGTAAGGTAGAGCTTCCAGGACTCGTTTTTTCATAATATCACGCGCTAGTTCCGACTTACTTCAACATTCCATCTTGATACGTGGCTTACTAATCGCCTTTGCCTTTCGATTCTAAGTCGGCGACTTTTTGTTTTCGTTCAATGAGCTCAACTAGAAAAGAGAGAGATTGGCCCACGCTCCTGCTGCTATGGGATAACTTACTATAAAATCTAAGTAAGTTAGCAAAGCCAATGCATAATTGAAATTGAATCTTTCTATTCTGTCCTCATCTTAAATTGATTTCACACTTTGATCTATTTTATTTACTGATCACCTTAAGCTGGGAACCATGAGTAACAGATCTTTTCCTCTTACGTTGTTACGACAGGGGCTGTTTAATATAAGAAATGATATTTATTTTTTTACTTTTTTCTGTAATGAATATATCGCTTCCTCCAGTCCTAACCTATCAGGGAATCTTAGGCTTTTTTCCTCTTTTGAGGATGTACTAATAAATAGACTATATCAAGTCAATATAATTCACAACTTTTCTATTTCGATAGGGACATCAGTTCGAAAGAGAATCGTGGCGGGAAACAAAAGAAAAAAAGAATGAAATGAGGTCATGATCGAATGTGGTCCCCGCTTTTTGAATAGTGTTCTGCAGATAGTCTTACCCATCCGAGTAGATTAGTAGATTTCCTTCCTTTTCAGATGCTTCAGCCAGTTCTCGTCATGATCGACCTTGAAGTCAAGGCGAGTTCAGATTCTAAGGAGAAAGCAGTCGGTAAAGCAGCCGTTGATTGAAGATTCATATGGCTTTCGTGATCGATCTGAGCTGGACCTACTGGCGATTCCCAACAAAGAATGTAACTGACTTAGTCTCAATCATCTTTTTTTCTTTGATCAAAACAAGGTCTCGATTCCCTTTGCCCTCCCAGCATTTGACCTTTTCTTTGAGTTAGCCCTTCCCATGCTCTAGCAAGCAAGCATTTTGTCAGCCTTTCATTTCATTTTCATGGGATCTCCTCGAGTCATTTACCCGATTGTAAATCATACGTTTAATAGAACAGATGACTATTAGACCTTATCCAGCCCTGTACTTTCTGTCCTATCACTGGTGAAATAAGGGATTCCAAGGCATTCGCAGTACCGATTTCTTTCCTCTCTTCTAACAAATGCAGAATTAAGTCTTTCCACAATTTCATTTTATGGACTGGTGTTTACTTTCATCTATGAGACATAAAACTGGAAGCTCTTCAGATTTCGGAGTTCAGGTAAATCCTAACAAAATGAAAATCCGGGAACGAAAGTCGCTCTTCAGCAGACTAACTAAGTCGATTAACTAAGAAGGAAGGGACTAAATAAAGTAGGGCTGCAAGGAATGCAGGAAAGTAGAGAAAGCACCAGTCGAAGAAACTTGGTTCTATTCCGATGGCTTGGCTCGGACAATGGTTCACTTTCAGATGGTAAGCGTAATAGCATTTCGATGACCTTTTGCACTAGTATGTCAAGAGGGGAAGGGAGAAGGAATTTCTTTATGGTCGCCCTTAGCTAATGTTAACTCAAAGAATTCCCCAAAAACGAACCTAACGCTCACAAGGAAGAAGGAAGGAATCAAACCTGAAACCACCCATAAAACTTCTAAAACTTCCGTTCGTTGTTGGGAGCATTCAGGTAACGGGTACTGACAATACAAATTCTTCGCGCCTAAAATTTCGGGATTTTTATTAATTAAATTGAGCTCGATCGAGCCTAAGAATTAGAACTAGAAGGGAAGCCTTCTCAAGGTCCTTACTACATAACAGCTGTCGCTAGAATTAATGGTAATGGACTAGTGCACTCTATTCAGCTTGTACCTCCCACTCTGACATATGTTGATATAGAGATCTCTTACCGGCAAAAAACCAAGTGAAGCATATTATCGTCCTCCAACTAAAGCTTCAAGATCGGTCAGCTCTCACTTTTCGCCTTGCCCCTTTCTATTTATATGTATGGAATTTAGGTAGGCACTAAATAAGATCTTTGATTCTTTCTACATCCTCTGGATCTCAAGATTCCAACTCCTCAGCGCGGTCACTTTCGTTAGATCGCTCAGTCTTGGTGAACAAAAATGAAAGCAGCGCCATGATAATCCTCATGAAACCTTATATAAGGAAGGCGTGCCAGTAGCAAACTGATCAAATCGATCAATTCCGTGTTACGCTCAAGGGAAGGCAAGGACCCGCTTCCTAGAAGAAAGAAAGCGACTGGTTCAGTTTATTAAGAGAGGAAGACTCCTAAAAAAGAAAACTTTGAAGTGAACTCATGTCCACTGCTCAACTCCGGGACTCTCAAAGCGGTTAGAATAGAACTTTCTCTTTTCTTCTCACCGCTGGCTTTTTTATCCGTTTCAAATTCAAATCACAATTTCTTGATCTGGGCCTATACCCATTAAGAAAGCCTACTGCAAGAATTTCAATTAATTACTAGCTGAGTGCTTGCCCTTTTATTTCCTCTCCTTGACGTATTGCTGTAAGCCAAACTCCTTATGTCACTTCTGTTTATGGGATTGTCACATACATTCTAAAGTAGCGTCGAAGAAGATTCCCTTGCGTCGATAAAGCCTTCTTGAATTGAACTACTTCTTTGCTTTCGAGAGAATCCGTGAATGAAGTAAGAAAGGTTCTTAGCCAACCAAGCGTCAACTATAAGGGTTAGGCTTAATCTTTTGAGAAAAAGCCTCGGTCAAGCATCACATCAGTCACAGGATCAGACTCCACCTTTCCTGCTTGACTTGAAGACTCTATTCTCGGGGTGCCTCTAACCAAGAGCCGAAGCCCCCGCCCCTTTCCCTGGTTCCCATGAGAAGGAGGACAGAGAAGAGAAGTGGTTTTTCTACGATCCGCTTGCTTGAAGGGCTTGATGGACTACCTTACTAGAAAAAGAAAGAGCCCGGAACTGAGTACCGAAACTTGTCTACCGTCCCAAGACAAGGCAAAGCTTTCATTCATCGGGCTAAGACTTTGATTCATGAAGGCAAGTCGGGAACTCGAGCAAGGAAAAGATAGCTAGCTTTAGGCTTCCCCTAATAGAAAGAAGTTTAAGTGCAGAAGCCAAAGAAAGCCTCTTTTCTTACCCCTGGGATTCAATAACTCATTGCAAAGCCCATACCGGATTACATTCCTCGATCTAAAGCCAAAAGAATTGTAAAAAATGGGCAGGCCTTCTTTAAGCAGCAAAACAGAAATTATCTACGATAAGAGACGTTATTCGGGTTCGGAAGACTTGAGCAGTAGGTTTCGACTCGGTCAACTGTCTTGATGAAGATTGACTGACGACAAGAAATTACGTAAGTGATAGATAGAAAAGTACGCTAATCTTGACAGTTTTCAATTTTCGATTGAGAAAGCGGCAGGCCCAAAGAGCTCTACAGTAGTGCCTTGCGGGGTCTTGAGCTAGAGTAGTCTTTCTTCGTTCACCCGTCCAAATCAAAATGAGAGATTCTTTGTGTTGTTCCTGGGGGGTTAGGAAAGCAAGAACTCTGACACTATTGGTCGCTGAACTCCTCGATAGGACAGAGAAAACCGTAACTCATAACTACCAAGAGTTGGTTTCCTTAGATGAAATGCACCTATTAAAGCTTAGGCTCAGGCAGGCCCTAGGGACTAAATGCAGCCTTAGAATCTCATCTTCTACTTTATCCCGGAAAAGCAGTAGTCGAAGAGAAGATCTTTTTACCTTGGCTGAGTCTCTGTCAGCTCTCTTGAGGAAGACGTATAAAAAGTAGTGGCCCTAGCAACAGAAGGCGTGGAAGTCAGACAGGCTTAGAGCCAGAGATTCGTCTGTCTATTTATAGTTACAGTTTTCGGTGAAAGAGAGTCCGGGGATTAGTATGATGATTTAGTCTTACAAGCTCTTCCTTAATCTTCAAAGGGACTCAATTCAGTAGGCTCTTCAAGGTCTGATTCTCTGCCCTTTTCTGCACCAGGAGTGCTACAAGTATGGATTTCTTCCAAGTCGAAATTACTTAGGTGATAGATCGAATCGTTTAGTACGTTTGAAGATGCTCGACTTCAAGGAGCAGACATTGATCTCATTACTTGAAAACTGACTTTGCGAACTGCATGTGACTGATTATACTACCTCAAGAAAGGAACTGAGGATACCAATTAAACACATAGACTACTACGGCAACTACGTAACTACATAGTCTTGATAGCCCAGACGGGCTAAAGAGGCTTAAAAAGAGACCCACACTAACAGAAGGAACAAAGCATCCACTCTTCTCTTCCTACGTTCGTGCCTGATCCCAGAAGTCACTTCACTCGACTTAGAGGAGTAAGCAAAATGAGAAGATTGAAGAGATAGTAATAACTACTTATTACAGATACCAAGCCCACTGGCTACCAGGCCTAGGAAAGAAGGATGATCTTAGAACTCTTTACCACTGCCCTTAAAGCAGCTACAAAGCAAGCAAAAGAAAGAGAAAGAGCTGCCCAAGACAAGTCATTCTAATATAAAAGCAGTGCGGGATTCCTCTTGCTAACTCGATATAAAGAAAGACCTTAAAACAGCTAAAAGCGAGGAAAGGATGTATAAGGCATTGGAAGTCTGGTAGTTAAGAAAGCAAAGCGAAAGGTATGAAATCGCTCGACCGTAGGGGGAATAAGAACCTAACAGAACAAGATCTCCACATACAACATTTCAGACTAAGTCCTTTTTCAACAAGAGTAGTTTATATTATGAAGAAAAGAAAATGAATCCATAGAACACTAAGAAATCAGTCTTATACCTTTTACAGAGAGTGAAGTTACCCGTGGGACGGGGCACGAACGAGAAGAAGATGCTAGTCTCTTAGCAGTTCATTCCTTCCCGTGGGAAGACAGGAACGAGAAGAAGAAGACTTGAAGGCTTAGAGCCCCTCTTCCATCAATAGGGATCACTCACGGACATAGAAATTCCTAACTCATGGGACAGGGCCAGTTAGACCAGCATCCACTGAGGGAAGAAAGTCATTCCTTGATGTGAGGCAGGCTTCATTTCGGCGAGCTCTTATACTCAAGGCAGGCTGGCTCAGTACACGATTCCCTTCCTTTAACTTTAAATAGAGCAACTTCCCGCTCTTCTGTCTGTCATCTGTCAACAGGTAACGGTCGCATCAGTCCAGTAACTGTCCTGTAGGCTGTCCAATCGCTCATCCGTCCGTTCTTGCTTCTGGAGTTCAGGACTGAGTCTCGTAGACCGATTTAATGTAGTGTGCCTGCCCGCTTCAATCGCTTGAATGGGCTCCCAGCTCTTCCTGTTTTCTATTCAAGTTCGGAACCATGACCATCACACTCAGAGATGTTTTCCTGCTGACGGGCTTCCCCATCACTGGTAGCGTCGCCGTTCATGCTATCAATCCCGGCGATAATGCCCTTCCGTCGGTTGGGGTTAGCTCCGGACACTTCTCCTCTTACGCCTCTGTGGCCAAGAAAGACTGCGATCTTAAAGAAGATCCCCTGTCTGAATGAGCACGCAGTCTTTTGTGGGCTCTCATTTGCAAGTTCATCTTCTGCCCAGCGGGAGGCAAAACCACTATGGAGTTCCTGCCTCTCGCTCAATCATTAGCCCTTCCTTGGTCGTCAATTCGCTCTTGGCACTCTGCTCCTCGGCTATGTCTACCACAGCCTGAGGAAGTGTGTGACTGGATACCCAAGGGAATGTTGGAAAATGCGATTTTCAATAGTAAGAGATGCCTTCTCGTTGATTTTTCCGGGCAGGCTGGCTATCTCTTTCAAGTCTTAACTCGGGGACTTCGTACCTCTCCTTTACAGTCGAGAACTTCATGCCTCGGACTATTCCACTAAATAGTTACGCCAGCCCCTGGTTCTATCAAAGCAGACACTTCATCCCTGGAAAAAGATAAATAAGAGAATTCATTCCTTGATGACTAAGGTTGTAGGAGTCAATTCCCAGGTCTTTCCTCCTTGAATCCGTAGCAGGTCTTTAGCTTAAACAGCCTCATTTCGATAAGCCGGAAAGGTCTAATGTTCAACTGAGGTTTCCTATCAAGCCAAGGAAGTGGATTCCCCTGCAAGGGTACTTGACTACGAGTACGGCTATGAAAAGCTTATCGAAAGAGGAGGTTTGAATACGCCCCTATCAAGTAAAGGCAAAGGGAGAGGAATTGACTATCCTCAGTGAAGGGATCGCTATGGAGATAAAGAAGAGTGTAGTAAGCCTAAGCTTCGCATTTCTTACAGCTTTTTCATAGAAAGCGTAAGCTTTTGAATCGAAGTCGTGTCACTATTTAAAGAGAAGAAAATCTGATTATGAGAATGAAATCTTCGTCTTCCTACGGCCCTAGGGATTAATTAAGTTACAATATTCTTTATTAAAAAGGGCTTGGCCAGCATTCAATAGCAGCAGAGTAGTGAAAAGCAAAGACCTAGTAGAGCTATATTGCTGTAACTAAATCAAGCATGAATAATGACTTGACTGGACTGAACCCTCCAATGAATCTTTCCTTCGGATTTGATTCATTAGTCAGTTCCCACTCTGGTCGGGACGTCTAAGTCAAACTAGAAGAAGTCAACTCCGGAAACATCTATTCTTCCTTCCCTACAAGATCAGAGGAAAGAGAGGAAAGTTAAGTCAAAGGCCTTTACTTAGAAATAGCTGATTCGATTCAAGGGCTGCATTGACTCTGTATCTTTCCAGAGCAAGAAGCGGGATGAGGCATTGGGACTTCTTAAAGGGTTTAGGGCTTCTAACTCAATATCAAGATGAATCTCCTCCTTTTCAATATCTGGAAGGGATTTCAAAATCAAAAGAAGATGCGAAATGGTAATTCAATTAGAGGACGGGAATAATGCTAGAGCAATCTCTTTCTTTCTTCTGGGTGAAGGCACAAAGGAAAGAATCTTCCCCGGCTTGAGACTAACTAGCATACTTTCTGCCAATGCTATATCAACTTCATGAAAGGCGGCTGAAGAAGGTCAATCTGACTCCAGACAGCGGGACTCAATCTCAGTCATAATCTTTGGAAACTGATCTTCTTACTTACTTGCTTCCAGACCTACCTTCTCTGATTAAGTTAAGTAAAGGATTGCAAGAAGACAAAGACTAATCGGAAACTTCTATTCTAACTTCCTTGCGGTCGGCCCTCTCTTCCCCTCCAGCTTCAAGAGATCAGCTAGGGGCAGTAAGGAAGCCAGCCCGAGAGTAATAAGAAGTCAGCAGCCGGGCTATCTCTTTCAAGTAAGTGACCTTTACTAAACAAGCAAGGGATTGATAGCGCCCAGGAGGAAGATTGCTGCATCCGTTTTCTTGCTGTGATCGGTATGAAGTTACTCTTTCTAAGCGATCGGAGTGAAGGTTCGTGTTTTGGGTTTCTATATCATAAGATAGACCATGCGTCATAAGGGCACGGTAGCACACCTTGATGTTAATAGACATGGACGTCTCAACTTTGTCATTTCGAAATGTCAATCGGAGCAAAGGCTTACTGGTGCTTTGTTTAGGGACGGGAGCAACTCAATCGCGGGTTTCATCACCGCTGGGTGAATCTCTGATTCGTTGAATCCTACGGTTCAGTAATGGATTCCTCAGATATTCTACTATTGCCCTAGCCCTGCCCTCACGCACGGTTCATCAATCGTAGGTTGAGGGCTTAAGTTGTGGGCATGGTGGCCTCACTGATTGACTAGCTTGTGCTGAAAGCGCGGTAGGTCAGGTCACTTTTCACTATCAACCGCTACTTCATGCCTTCTCGATGAATCCAAGAGCTAAGGGACTTGCTTTCCTAAAGAGATTTCCCCTGTTTTATTACCTTGAGCCTTTTATTTCCTCGCCTTGACTTGAGCGGAGATCTTCTACTTATAATTAATACGAAAAGACCACCAGCCCACCTGTTTGCCACATTTGCTGATGAAAGAACAGCAAGAAAGGGTTGTCCCTCGGTTTCACTCCCGTAAGCCGAATCGCTTTTTCACTCGTAAGTTCCAATGTAGGCTCGATTGCTCAGTTGTATGCCTTTACCTGTCTCTGGGCTCTACTCTCTCTGAATGGAGAGAATGAGTTCAACTCTTTCACTGGAAGCTATCTTACTAAAGAGTGGTCCTCTCGTCACTCGCTTCCTTTCGAGAAGACGAAGAGGATGACACTGGGGATCGTTCTTAGCTTAAATAAATTCCCATGAGCTTCCTTGAGCTGGTAACTAAGTCTTTTCAAGAAGGCTTCTGTCGGGTATTGTAACTATTCTTAGTGATTTTATTAATTCGAGGCAGGTCATAGCGTAGTGGACTTGGTGAAACTTCTTCCAGGTATCCCTACTTTCAGAGTAGGTCTCGTAGCCAATATCCCTACCAGACAATCCTAAATGGAACCTTAGAGTGCTTTACCCGTGACCTTTCTTGTTGCTCCCTGGGCAAATAGAAAACTAGATCTTTTCCCATAAATCGGTCAATTCTGCCCTGTTAGTGCTCTATTAAACCGGCTTTATTTAGTCGTCCAGGTCTAATCACTGATCATTTCACATCAACTCAGCGATTAGAAACTTCAGAGTGGCAAGTATCGGAAATAATAACTCCATGGCATAAGAATCAGGCATTAGAGTCGGCGCCGGTTTCTTTTGTTGCTTTCTTGTCTTCACCTTAATACAATAACAAGTAAGCGTCCGTGTCTCCCAACGCAGCGACAGAAGCGTAACAAGTGGTCCTCAGAACTAAACCAGATATACGATGTCTGCTAACCTTCCAGGTATAGGCATACCTATTGCCTGATCAGGTGCATTTCACGCTTCTACGATTGAGTACGAAACTTCTTAACCTGATCGTCTTTCGCCTGAAAGGCACTCATCACTCTTCGAGCACGGCCTTATTTACTAAAATGAAATAGCGCTTTCTAATTCTATTTTTTTTCCCGGACCAACTTTCTATAACAAGGCTAAGCTCATCCGCTCCTTCCAAATTAGTCATTAATGGTCGGCTTAAAAAGACTCAATATCGTCAACTTATGCGGACTGTGATTATATAGCAGTTCTTTAGTCTCTTCCCTAAGAGTTAGTTTTGGCCTATGTTTCAAGACCAGTGACATATATTCTATCGTAAGTAAGGATATAGTAATCCCACGTGCTATCAAGTAAGGAAGTTCAAGGTCTAAAGCTCGGGCATCAAAAAAGGTGATTATAGATTACAGGCAACTAATTCACTAAACTCATTTTTGGATTTCTTCCAATATTTCAGAAAAAAACCTACTATGATGCTGGTTGGCCGTTAGATCTCTTAGTATCTGATTAAGGCGCTGATTCCGATACTGCCTGGAACCCTCAAAGAGATTAAATAAATACAACTCTACTCCATTTTTTATATCGGTATCATGAATCTTATTCGCCGTTTCAATATCCAGATTTTGATCAATATATTTTTTCATTTCTAAAATTATCTGTTCTTGCTTGATAAGGGCATTGCGGTAGCCAATGGAAAGGTTCTTATCGCCTTTTAACTCCTCAATAGTATGTAATTGAGTGTGAAAATCGCGGACAGGCCTACTCTCATTTTCTGAAGCGGAAGGAATATCCTGGTCCAATACCGGTAAGGGCGAAGGCCCTTCAGGGGCTGGCGGCAGATTATACCCACCAGACATTTCTACCGGCGGATAGAATTGAGAAACGGCACGCGTGAGGTCGTCCATTAATAAAAGCTCGAGGCGAAAGAGAGTCGTTAACAGCAGACTGATCACTAAATAGATACAAATAGGTGCAAATTCTGACATTACCACCCCTGGAATCGCCTTCAATCCATAAACACGTGCAATCCTGGACACCACTCGACCGATCTCATCCACTTGAAAATTCGTGTAAAAATTGGTAATTCTACTTTCTAATAGAGTAGTGAGTTCAGCAGCTCTTACAGAAAAGTCCATAATTTAAATTCCATTCATTTGACCTCGAGGTAAGGGGGAATGCCGAAAAGGAGCTATGGTGCTACACCCGGAAGAAAGCTCGATCTAATATCTGATACCCTTACTTTACTTTCAGGCTAAAGGAAAGAAATTCCCCAATTGGAACAACCTCTGCTCTCGGATGAAGTTCGAAGCGACGTGCTTTATTCGAGGTATGGGGTCCTAAATCTCGGAAGAGATGATGGGCTCAGACGGATGGTGTCCATTGTCACAAATCAAGTGATAGTGGAAAGACAAGTGGAAGCTGCCCTTGTCGAAGACGGATTTGACCCGCTATCTATTCTTCATAGATACCGGGAGATTCGTCAACTTATCCATTCTCCGCGGGGGGAGCTTCTGGCTGAGCGCACGTATCGTGCCTATCTTTCTCAAATACGAGAGCTGGGCACCCGACAGAGCGTTCCCTATCAGCGGGTGATACGCGCCATCCAGCATTCCCATCTTCTGCTAGACCGAGTGGATGGTCGGTGGTTTTAACCGCGGGGAATGGGCAAGCTCCGAGAAGAAAGACTCTATACGCAATTCAAGTTAACATGCGTCTGTAGCCGCTGCAAATGGAGGTGGGAGGGAAGACAAAACCAGACTGGAAAAGAAGTCAAAGTTAGTGCGTAGTCGCTCGAGCGAAGTGGAAAGGATCAATGGCTGGTATGCTATAAATGAGTGAGAGCAATGGGAAAGATAAGGGAAAATGCAGAATCAGAATAGGTCCTGTGGGACAAATCAATAGGAAATGCTATTTGATCAATGCATGCGGATCTAATTCCTATCCCGGGCTTCCGCACCTTGCTTTTTCAACGGAAGCTAGATTGCCACCTTCAAGCCTTGAAGGTCAGGTCAGAAGGTGATTCCCTTTGCTTGGCTACGAAACTAGGCATTGAAAAGCAATCCACCCTCAAATAAAGTATATCCCTCTCTTTTTCTTGTCTTCATTTCTCTCTTCCCGTGTATATGAAATAGAATTAATTCCAGGACAAAGTAGCCGCTATACTGTGATACAGGAAGAGACAGACATGAATCGGAAAGGGTCACATTCCTCATAGGAGAAAGGGTGCAGGCTAAAGCTAAGCTAGAGCAGCTCTTTTTCGCGAGAAATAAATTCAGTACTGAAGATATGGTCTTCCCCCGTCAAACGAATAAAAAATAAAACTCGGAGCGAGAATCAACATCCTTACTTAGGCTTAGGGCTAGGCTAGGTCGCTTGGGGCTTATGGTGCTTCCTCTGTGGCTTCTTTTCACATTCATCCTTAAACGCTACTTTCTCAGTAGCGGTAATGCCATCTCCTTTGAACCGACTTCGCTTTCACCTACGACAAAGGCTTTAATTGACTCCAACCAGCCTACGGCTTCAACCGGCGGTCCTTGCCCTAAGACTGGTTGATCCGAAGAACGAAGACTGACGGTGAGGGCTAAAGAGCTGAGGTTTGAAAGCTGTCCCTTACCTGGCTGGATGAGAGAAAGAACTGTGAGCATTAGATAGAGTAGCGGGAACGAAAACTACTGCCTCTTAAGCAATGGGATAGATTAACATAGAATGGGATCACTAAACTGGGCTCGCCCTTTTCTTTATCTATTAAATTTCTGAAGTTGTTGTACGACTTTCTTCCTCTGCTCTGGTATGCCAGTTTTATTAACCTACCAACAGCGCTTACTCTTTCACCGGCTGAAACAGGCCTTCACCAAAGGATTGGAGTAAGGAGAGGGCGAGCTATCCGACTATGAGCTCCTCCCTTCTAGTTACCGCTTCGTCCCCTCAGCCTGGAAAGGATACTAGATTGTGTAAAAGATTGAAAAACAAACTGGCTCTATCTAGGGGCAGGTGAATAAATCTAGCAATTAGCGCTTTAGACCTAGCCCTTCCTTGCGCTTCTCCTTCTTTATTCTAATGTCAATCTCATTCTGCCAGTCGAATAGAATAAGTAGTTGTAGATAGATACTTGGCCATTTTACTTATCCCTTTGAAAAGGCTAACTAAGAGACGCGCAGCCCCTGCCCCAGCTCTTTTCTCTTCTGCAGGCTTTCTCACTGGAGCAACAAAAAAATGCCTTCCTACACGGAGAAAACATTGCATTAGTAGGATCCACCCCATGCAATAAGAGGGCCCATAGCAATGAATGTTTAAATAAGATTCACTTCGTTCTGTACGGGATAAGGAGCGAAAAGCGCAGCATGGCAATCGGAGACAAGTCAAGTTCAGTAAGAAATTGGTTGGATAGATAGATTCGTGAGTAGTGTAATCATAAAAGCCCACGGAGCGGTGACAGAATTGGTAATCTACTCTTCATGGGTACCGGAGATCGTCTCCTCGGCTGTTAGGTTCAGTGTTCATCGTCACTTGAGTACAAGTACATGATGGTCGTCCTATGAGTGAATGCGCTTCAGTATAAGGTAAAAATTGCTTGAGCTGATAAAGTTGTAAGGCTCCAAGCCTAGGGTTTAAGCGGATGCCCCAAGGCTCTCTTCGTAATGGCTGGACGCTAATGGATTGGACGACAGGTACGAGAAGCTCACTGCCAGGATATAACCATTCTTGTCCCGAAGAAAAGCAGATGTTGATGACTCCGAGATTGATGACCGGATCGGCAACGGACGTTGACGAGCAAGATCCCTCTGCCCTTGAGTGGCTTTTCTTGGTTGTGGATTGCGTGCAGCTTGACTTCTTTCTTCCACATAGGCCTCACTCTCATTGGAAGAAGCTATGGAAGGTGCTTGAGAAAGCTTCCTACTTCCTATCCCCCATCTCTATAATGATAAGATTCTAAGGAATGCTGCTCGACTGAGGAGTATCTCAGGATAGGAGCTGTCCTAGATGGAGCAAGCAGGACTGATGAGGATCTTCTTTTCTATGCTAAGGGTGACGAAGGGAACCGCCAGGTTGAAGGCGCCTCCGAGGATCTAAAATGCTTACTAATTCTACCAGTACAAGTCTATACAAAAGGAAGTACATAGGAATATAGCTGAATAAAAGAGGGAAGTCAAAGGCAGTACATGGGACCTCTTATTTGCTCAAAGTAAAAGACTTTTTGCCATTTGGTTAGGAGTTTGGTCTAGGATAAAGAAAACTCACTTTCAGGAAAGGGCGAATTAAAATCCTAGCATTTTAGCAGTACACAAAGCACAGGAAAGATAAAAGGAAATGAAAAGGGATGAGGGCAGAAGGAAGAGCCCCTTATCAGCTCGTAAACTCGCTCCAATGCAGCGGGAGGAGGCAGTTAACCAAGGGCCGCACAGGGGTGATGCCGGATCCTATTCAACAGAGAATTCTGAAGCTGACTCGGGTAGTTGGCGACAGTACCTCAACTTATCATCAGATAAAGAGGAAAATGCCGACCCCCCTAAGCCTTCACATCCGAAACTGAAAAATCATAAGTTGGAGAATCGTTTTGACTTTGACAGGGTGGGCATGGTTAAGGCAGAATGGAAATAAAAAACTTAAAGATTACTTAGTCTTGGCTTCTTCTTCCTTTATGGAGACAGGGCAAGAGCCCATACTTGGAGCACGAATTCATACGTAAGAAGCCCAGTTGGATCACTAATTCGTAGATGGACAACCTCTAGAAAGGATCTCCCTCGAAAGGAGAATGAATACCATTGTTGCTAGGCTCTGTTCTCTTGAATAGGTAGGCTCAGTACGCTAAGGAAGCTTGGTCTGCTTAGGGCTCATAGGAGGTAGGACAGAGAATAGAATTTCGCCGGCGAGATGAGTCTGGGAAAGCCTGACGGGCTAGAGGGTGGGCTTTAGAACGGTTTACTGAGACTCCGTTATACTAAAATTGAAAGAAGTTGGTTCCTGGACAAGGTCCTATCCTAGGCTTAGAGCTGAGCTAGACCCCTACCCCAAACTTATTTCGGAATGATTTAGAGAGCTGCGAATCAGGCTTTCAGACTGGTGGCAAGCAGGGCAAGAAGATAAAGTCCAATCTGACCCTAAGCAGATTTTTGACATCTTTCTCGCATCCGCTTTCAGGTTTGACATGACATTAGAGCTCTCGTACTTAGTGACGAGTTCGAGCCTTAGAAGCATGCGAAGGAATAAGGTCTGGAATAAGTCTTGTATGAGTCCTTTAATCGAGTCCCTCTTCTTTAATAGGTGCTTTCAAGTAGCTGGTTTTGATTCTCTTTTTACGATTACGATTCCAAAATATCTCCGCCTCCCCATTCCTTTATCAAAGTCTAGTACTTATGGGCGCAAGTCAGTCTCTTCAAGTGGAAGCAATCATAGGGGGTTCTGGTCTGAGGTAAGCCTTCCTCTATCATTGGTAGGCAAAAAAGGGGTAAGCGAACCTGGCTGTGTTTGTTAATAAGCAAATGGGTAAGTAAGCGCAAACAGTACGAATCTCTTTCTGTATTCAAGCCTGCTCGGACTCTTGTTGTTGTGTGAGCCTTGAAAGTACCCGAAGTTAGGCAATCAGCATGAATTCCTTTAATTTAACTAGTAGCTCTAAAATCCTATGAACTTGGCTGCAGCTCCGCCATCAATACAAGAATGTGGTTTATGGAAAAAGACCTCTCCAGCATCAGAACTGGAAAAAGGGTGGGATCAAGGTGGAGTTCGCTTAGGTTTTCAAGCTATTATGGAACCTATCTCCTCGACCCACAGGCCAAGCAAGCCCTTATGCGTGAATGGACGATTGAAAAAGGCTTACTTGTGTATATCTCCTCCTTATCGCTAACGAATGGAGCTCCCTTGAAAGAAGGGCCTTACATCACCTAAGACCTAATAAGAATAAGTTATTGCTATGGGTGTGCATAAGAAGGCAAAGGCGAGAAAGTGGATTGAGGGGCATTGGTTCAAGAGCGCATGGATCCAAGGGAACTTTTACAAGCCCGAATATATTATAAGCCCTATTGTATCCAGTAAGGACCAACTTAGTTAACAGCTGCCAAAGTCGTGCTGTGTCGAGAGCAGCCTTACTTCATTCTTTGAAAGAGCTTCATCTGAGACCCTACTATAGAGTGAAAAGATGAGCCCGGGCATCCCTTTTCTTTTTATCTAATTGACCTTGACCGTATCATGGAAGATAAGAAAGAGAGCTATAGCACTTCTTCCCGACTCAGCCCATAACAATCAAGATAGATGGGCCTCGGCCTGCTCAGCTATGAGGTGATTCCAAGCCTGTCTTTCCATAATCAGTACTCGCTCCGCGCTATTCCTCTTCCCTTTCGATCCGGTTATGAGAGGGGGTCGTAGATAATGGGGAGCTTATCTTAAGATTGAGATACCCAAAAGCCTAGAATTTGTCTAGAACTTGTACCGAGCTTGACTCCCCGAATAATGCTCTACCCTTACTGGATTGCGTTAAAGGAGCGTTCGAAGAAGGACCGGCTGGAGAGTGAGTAGTTGGCTTAGTCAGTGAATTCGGTGAATAAGCCTTCCCAGGCGTGGAACTCTTGCTTGTTTGATGCTTTCCAGTGGTAGTTGCGTCAAGCAGCATAAGCGCTTACCTGACCATGAGTGTAATAGGGCCATTTTATCTTTATGAAATGGCGAGTCTGATCCCCAATAGGAAGGCAAAAAGAGAACCAATCTCTCATTCGTGACACACGTTGATTCGAACAAAGTACTTCTTTACTCTTTCTTATTCTTAGGAGAATTACCCCACTCCGAAATAGCTGCAAAGCTGGCATGCTGATCCGCGATTACTAGCGATTCCAACGAATTAAAGGCTAATGGCGTTAACTACTTAAATTAAACGAATTCATCTCCCACTTCTCCTATTCTCTACTTTAGTAAAAGGAGGGTCTTGCTGTGAAGCTACCTTTCTGCTGCTCATTGCTTTCAGACCAATCTTTGTGCTTACACTACAATATTATGCACCTTCCCAGCTTGGGATGAATTCCTTCTATAGAGAGGATCCGAGCCTTGAATCAAGACAGAGGAGTTTGATCAAATTGGGCGTGGAACGAGTAGAAGGGAGTTGGAGCAAAGACGACTAACAACCCGGGAGGTTTTTCTTTATTTTATGATCGAGATTGGATTGGTTTTCTACTGCTTCACCTGCATACCTGATGAAGCAGGGGAGAAGAGATGAATTGAAAGACTCTGTCCCAGCGCTAGAAGGAAAAGAGGGGAAGGATGTGCCTTCCATCGTCAATGTAGTCTCCTTCATCAACGTCAACGGCATTTGAGGTAAGCAGCATCGAATTCCATTGATTATGGATCACCTTCTTAAACTGAAAGCTCTCAAGCGACGGGAAAGAGTGCCCTCCGGCTAAGGAGGAATGAACGAAAAAGATGCCCCACTACGAATGTCCACGGGATAAAAAGGGGAACGCAAGACGGAGTCCCCAGAGCAAAGGAATCGATTTCATCCCTCTCTACTAAAGCCAAGTCTGACTTCCGTCCCGTACGTGCCTTCCCGTTCCTTCTGACTTTTGTCCTACTCGAGCTTCTCGCAATCGTCATAATAGGAATAGGAGCGGGTGTCAAAGGAGCAGGCAATTGCGGAGCCTTCTCTTGTTAGAAAGAAGAATCGGCATAAGGAAAGCGTAACCGTCAGTGCTGCTGGTACTCGTAAGTCAGCTGGCTACTAGGCAACTACCCCTCCGGTTACCCTCGCCCTATGGTTACTCGTCACTGCTCCTTCGGAGCCTCGCTCCACTAGTGGTTAGTATGAATAGGAAGATGAAACGAAGGCACGGAGAGAGACTACTCCATTAATAAAAAATCAATGAATAGGCCCGCAGGCTTTAGATCGTCTCACTTGGAGGATTTGAAAGACTTCCGCCTGGTTACCATTTCGTATGCCTGAGATGAAGACCATAATACCCTTTCCTATTCTCGTTGACTCGGAAGCTGACTGTGAAGCGGACTTAAGAGCTGACTTGCTTCCTTTCCTAAGAAGAAGGAGGGGATCTTTTAGCTGGACATCATCTCATCTAGTGGAGCGAGGGGAGCTTTAAAAGTAGCCATTGTTTAAGGGGGAAGAAAAGTAGGAGAGCGTAGAAAACGTCCTAGAAGCAGAGGGAAAGGAGAGCAGACAAGGGGCTTCCTCCTTTTTTTTTATTTATGATGAAGGCGGGTCTTCGATTAGCGTTGAGGTTAGGCCCCTAGCTTCAAAAGTGGGAGCTAAGCACTTGGCTAAATCATCATCTCCTTTCGCTGGTATGATTCCGTCTAAAGGAAAGGTTTTTCTACAAAACCAAGAAGCTGTGAAAGGATTGAATTCGGTTAGACCACCGGGGAAGGATCAATTCATTCATATCAGCTAATCCCAGGGTGAGAAAACGCTTTCACTCTAGAAGCTAACTTTTCGTTACGCGGGGAGAGGTTTTCTTCTCTAAAAGAGCCTCAATCTTGTTTATTATCGTATGTGATGTTGAGAAAACACCTGTCTTTGTTCCAGTCCAAGGGAAGCCTCCGGGCAAAGGGTTCATTAGATCTTCTATTTCTCCCCGATTTGAAAAGAAAAGGAATGAGAATGGGAGCTGAGAAAGAAGGGAAAAAAGAGAGGGTCCGAAGGAGGTGCTCCTAGAGCTAGTCGATTCTGAAGTCTATCCTATTGTTTTTGGGAATCCCAACCTCGGGGGTCGCAGAGGCAAAAACGAGTGCCTTCTAAAGACAGTAGAGAAAGCTTTTACCTTATACAGAATGCGATGCCACAAGGCAAGAAAGTAGCAAGGAGGCTTTGCTTTCAATCCGACTCGAATAGCTGAAGTTGCTTCCCTCATTCACATCTTTAATCTAGAAGGGCAACTAGCGCCTACTTCTTTTCTATCCAGATTCGGTTGGTGTTCATGCCCCGCCAGGTCCCTCTTTCTATGTTCTAATTGAAAGTACAGCCTCTCACATATAACCGTCTCAAAGGCGAGGTAATTAATTATTTAAAATGAATCCGAAAATCCACTGCATGAGAATTCGAAAAGGCTCCTGAAGGCGGCTATCTGGTACAGAGAGAAGCCTAGGGTAGGCTAATGCGCAATAAAAGAATCTGCTGTGGGAACTTCTTAAATTAAAGGCTACTAGCGCGAAAGGAAGAAGGTAAGAGCGCCTTATTGGATTAGCTGCTAGTGGAAATCTATTCTGTCTTCTACGAATGATCAGGGCAAGCTAGATTCATCAATAGCTATAGCTGGGGAGCCCGGGAAACTTGACTAGTACCAACTAAATAGACCGAGAATTGCGTATATATAGCTTTTTTCATATCTTCGCACTTAACTCAGTATACGAAGCCTCGTATACCAAAGCGGAGGCCTTGAGAGTGTCGTTTTGGTCCTATCCCATAGGTCCCTTCACTCTTAACAAAATTAATATATATAATAGATGCGTCGGTCGAAGCCTCACATACAACATAAAGCCAGTTATTAGAATTCTATTAAGAGTAATAAGAAGAAAGGTTGCAAGTCTATCTCTTTTTTCACAGCGGGCGTCCATACTACTTTAGTGAGCCGGGTCGAAAAATTGAATAAATATATAATATAGTATAGTATATATTGGGGGAGCGCGATAGCGCCCATCAAACAAAGTTGTTCGCTCGACCATCCATATCAGCATCCAGGGCGGCCATTACCGTCGCTAGCATCTAGACCAGTTACAAGAGGATAAGCATGAGCTGCATCAATGATCACACGATCCGCGTCCACAGGGACTGCTAGACCAGTCAGTATTGACAGGGCGGTTCGTTCCGCACTTACCTCCTTCAATGAACTGAGAGACATGGATCACAGACGAGATCTCGACATGGAACTTCCGCAAGCGGAAAGTACGTCGACGAAGGAAAAAAAGAACAGACCATCTGACTCAACTTCCATTATGGTTGATTGCTTTCTTCTCTTAGTAAATTTCTAGGAGCTTAATCACACGAGCAGGATTCGAACCTTGGAGATCACACTTTCGAAAGAAAGGCTTGACTGCTCCTTATTGTATTCGCCGTTAAAAGAACAAAAAAAATCAGGGTGGTATGGGACCACTCGAAAACCCGTCCTATGGCCTTATGTATCAAAAACGAGAGTTTCAGCCTTTTTGGTTGGGGCGCTTAGCAAATGTTGAAAGGCTTGTTTTAAATACTTCTTTCTTGGCATGGTGGAAAAGCATTTACCCGATTTATTGACTTCAACCGTAACAACTTAGTACGAGATGGCGAACACCCCTTTTTTTTTTCTCGCCTATCTAAGTTCTCTTCTAAGAAAACCGCATCTGAGAACTTGTATGGAGAAGGATTTCCCGCGGTGAAGCGGCTCGTCCATACCAACTTAGTTTCCCGGCGCTGCTCTTGGCATACCACCAGCGTCATACCATAGGTTGTCCCAATCTTGGCCTCCAAAAGTTCTCTCTTTCACACAAAATTCCTACACAGATGTTAGCTTTCTAGGGGACGACCCCGTTCTAGAACAAGTCAAGGACTCCGCTCCCGGCTAATTCAAGACAATTTCACAATTTGAGACCTGAGCTCTAAGCCCCCTTTAAGGCTTAGGGAAGGGGGCTAGAGGAAGGCTTGTCTCGATCCTCATCTTCATCAGCAGCTGACAGGAATATACAGAAGCAATGGCCATGGAGTTAGAGCAGCTGGATGAATTCATTACCACGCTCTAACCTAAGGCACAAAAAGGCTAGCTCGCAATAAGAAAGTAAAGAAGAAAGGTGAGGGTGAGTACAACGAACAAGCTGGGAACGAAGGCCCCTTACACCCTTGACTCTCCTTCCCTTCGGGAAAAGAGCATATAATATAGGCAATTGGCTCAGAAAATTGTCAAAGAAGGTAGCTTTTCAGCTATCCGATTGACCATCGATTCCATTCTTAAATTACGTACGTAAGTGATAGATAGAATCTATCAGTAGGCTAATCTTGACAGTGTCTCGATTGAGAGAGCGGCAGGCCCGATGAGCTCTACAGTAGTGCCTTGCGAGGTCGTAGAGCCGGTAACCCTCGTTCGCCTAAGATCGAACTCTGCTTGTGATTGAGACTGAATACCCTGGCTCAGAATGCTTAACACATGCAGGTTGATCAGTTCGCCCCTAAGAAATAGGCGGCAACTGCGCTGAATGAAAAAGAAGGTCCATTTTCCCACGTAGTTCGTCGGTCAAACCAACGCAAAGTAATAGAGAGATCTTTTTCTAGTTAGACTTCTATCAATACAATGAAAGAACCATCCCTTCCGTCCTGTCAGATAGAAAGAAAATGAGACCCCAAGGAGCCCTTACTTTAGGGGGTGGGGGTGAAGGGGGGGTTTACAGACAACCGAGGCTAATTAAGCTATGAACAATACGATCATTCTTCTAGAAACAATTCGAGAGTTATCGGCTGGTATTTCTCAACAGGAGCATCATATCCAGATGGAGACTTTGATGAATCCTCTTATTCTTAATCCAGATGTTAATAATTTGGTGGATCCTGGGGGTATGAATGTTGGTCAACCAGGAAACCAGCCAATAACACTGGCAAATTTTGCGTCCGAAAGACTTATTCATGCTATTTCGAGAAACATAGAAAAATTAATGACGGATCATCATTTTCCCTTGCCAGATAATTGGACATATAGTCAATTGGCAAGGGATATTATTGGAGAACCGGCGGGGAATCTCATGCATTTATGTGATGTTTTGAAAGACCTGACCATGTATGGTTATGGAAGTGACTATTTTCATCAGGTGTTAAACATTTTGCATGCTGTTACTGTTCCCGTATCAGCGGGAACAGTTTTGTAGATTCGTACAAGTAGTATTATTCTTTATTTTTTTTCCGGTATGCCGCTTCGCGAGCAAGGAGCGAAAGAACCAAGTGGTTTGTGGTAATGTCAGAATTTGCACCTATTTGTATCTATTTAGTGATCAGTCTGCTAGTTTCTTTGATCCCACTCGGTCTTCCTTTTCCCTTTGCTTCCAATAGTTCGACCTATCCAGAAAAATTGTCGGCCTACGAATGTGGTTTCGATCCTTTCGGTGATGCCAGAAGTCGTTTCGATATACGATTTTATCTTGTTTCCATTTTATTTATTATTCCTGATCCGGAAGTCACCTTTTCCTTTCCTTGGGCAGTACCTCCCAACAAGATTGATCCGTTTGGATCTTGGTCTATGATGGCCTTTTTATTGATTTTGACGATTGGATCTCTCTATGAATGGAAAAGGGGTGCTTCGGATCGGGAGTAATCACTAGTGATAGGGCAAAAATAGGGAGGAAGGACAAAGGAAAGAGCGATGCCTACATTAAATCAATTGATTCGTCATGGTAGAGAAGAAAAACGGCGCACGGACCGTACTCGAGCTTCGGATCAATGTCCCCAGAAGCAAGGAGTACGCCCGCGTGTTTCAACGAGAACACCGAAAAAACCAAATTCAGCTCCGCGTAAGATAGCCAAAGTACGATTGAGCAATCGACATGATATATTTGCTCACATTCCGGGCGAAGGTCATAATTCGCAGGAACATTCTATGGTGTTAATAAGAGGAGGTAGAGTGAAAGATTTGCCAGGTGTGAAATCCCATTGTATTCGAGGAGTCAAGGATTTGTTGGGAATTCCGGATCGAAGAAGAGGCAGATCCAAATATGGTGCAGAAAAACCCAAATCGATATGAATGGAGGATGCCTCTGGAACTTCTTTTTCTCGGTCAGGAGAGGTACGAAGTCACTCGCCCTATATATAATAGAATAGTGAAAGCAGGAGAGGTTTAGCGGATCAGTGAAAAAAATCTTATTCTAGTAAGTCATTTGTCCGTTGCTGGTCATCAATCTCCGGTATCGATTCCCGGGCCTACTCCCTTAAAGCTTGTTACGGTATTCTCACTCCGATCGCCCCAATGAAGGGCAATCTCTATCCCTTCTCACTTTTTTCTGGGATGACTTTATTATTGGCATTGGATTTTACAAGTGAGCTAATCACCAAATGAGCATTAACCCTTAGAAATAAAGTAAGCTAGTACAAGGTAGACTTAAGCAACCTCATTGCCCTGAAAGAAAGCTCAGTAGGTGGATCTTCTTTCCAGGTCGCAGGTGGAGAGCCGGTTGAAAGGCCTTCTGCCAATTGAGAATGATCCATTAATTAAAAAAAAAAATCTTTTTTTGAGATGGAAGCCATTACAAAGAGTTAGACGACTTTTGTCGAAATGATGAGCCTGCTCCCCCTGAAAGTATCAACTACCTGAGGCTAAGGCGGATTTGTCAACGGCGGTATTGCTGGCAATGATTATAATAGCTATGGCCTTTGCTCAAACCTACCTGATTAGAAAGATAAGGCGCCTTGACTTAGCTGTTAGCCTCCCGAATAGAAAAAAGAAGGATCTCCGGTTTCAAAAGCCCTAGATATAGATGTCCGGTAAGTGCTTCCTTGGATTAAAGCACATTCCGGGAGTGAAAGGCCATAGGGCTCATAGAAATTTTATATTTCCGATCTTTCCTTTATGGTAATAGGGGGATCATAGATCTCTCTTTTCAAACAAACAAAGTTGGCAAAGTGAGAACGCTGGTTCCGCAATAACCAAATCAATCCAATTCTCAAGGGGAGAGGGGTCCGTATCCATTTTGGGACTTAACTTAAGGATTTAGGGATCCCTCAAAGGACCGGGTTCAAGCTCAACCAAGTCTTCGTCCACTTTTTCTTGAACCAGATCCATGCCTTGGGCTTGAGTCCCAGCTTCGGTAGGAGTCCAAACAGCATTATCAATTTTTCATTCCTAATTTTCATACTCCTCGATCTGAAGTAAAACAAGCCAGCAGCTGAAGGAATTTGAAGATCGTAGCGTATAAAATAGAACATAGTGCGATACAGTAACCCGTCGGATATGATGACACGGTAGGCAAGAACGGATGCCACGTAAGATGAGGAATCATCACAAGCTTGGAATGCGTCGGCTCCCTTATTACTGATAATGCCCTTCTTTTGGTAGCTACTGATTACTTCAAAACACTTCATAACTAAAGGAACCTACTGCGTTCTGGGCGGCTGAAGAACTGATCCAACGGATGCTGCGATGACTTGTTAGTCAGTCCTATCCTATAGGGCTGGATCAGCTGTTCTGGAGATGACTTTGGCTCGTAAACTGTGCGGGGGTAGGACGAAACAAGAAGTGCGTGCCGAACTCACGAGGGACTGCCAAATACTTTGACTTATCCTCCCTTACTGAAGGAAGGCTGGTTTTCCTTGCTCTTGAGCCTGCTTCTAAGGTTGGTACTACAGGCAATCCCACTATCGCTATACGGAATGCGACTAGGAACTACTCCTCCCCTTTAATTAAATAGGGGGAATACAACAGCCCTTTCTTTTTTGTAAAGGCTTTCGCTTTTGCCCTATAATTAGACCCAGCAAGCAATGTAACTATCCACTACTGTTACAATGCCTATAGCAGGAATGGACCTATAACCTCCCCTCCTTTCCCGCCTCTGGAGCAGCGGATATTGCACTGTCAAAGACCGAGCCTCCTGAAAGCGCTGACTAAGACCCTCGAAATACAAAGGTCAAAGGTAAAGTCTCTCCTCCGATTCAGGTTTTTTAACCTCGGTTAATGTAGTAGTGTTGCACTCCTTACCCGTGAAATTAAAAAGGATTATCCGGCCACTCCTCGTGTTCTTTCAATGCTTTGGGCACCGGCTCCGAAATTGCGTCCGGTGTCTTTCCCCTTTTTATTTCATCGAGAGGTGGCTTGAGGGACTCTGAAAATAAAGGTCGGGCAACCGCTTAGGTTGTGGGCAAGATTCATTCAATGCTCTGTAGCCGAGGGCAGGTGCTTCTTTTTATTTTAATTAATAAGGTAGAGTATGCCATCACCCATAAGTTCAGGTGCATTCAACTGATTGACTGTGGCGGGGTTTCCCTTGGTTCCCATGACCCATCTTCCCCGAAGACGAGAACCTTTCTCTTTACTGTGGCTAAGGCGCCTTAGTAGGCTGGTGTGGAGTATGCTTCTTCCAAAATTGGAGTTCCACTTTTGGAAATGCCCTTCTTTCTGACCTTCGCAGTTCTCCCTTGACTTTAAGACCTGAGGTGCATGTAGGGGAATCTCGTCTTGCTCCATTTTTCTTTCGATCTTCGCTAGTGGGTAGGGACCTACTTCAAAGCTTGCAGCTAGCTCTTTATAACTTTATAATAATACCTTTGGGTAAATCCAATTCTTGCTTGCTGGACTATTGTGGTCTCACTAAATACCATACTCTTTTCTTTAAAAATCTTCGTAGGCAGGGACTCCCGCCGCGACCCGGATAATGCTTCCTTTTTGACGATGCCGGATCGATGCCAATGCCCACCTCTTTGGGGAGCCAACGAGTCCACCCAAATTCTGTACTGATTCGCTCGCTTTGTCCACCTTCGCCTCTTCAAGTTGGCTCCTTCTCGAAATGACTAAAGTCTGACCAAGACTGGTCCTTCGTAGTTCTTTCGCCTTATCTGGCTCGTAGATGGCTCTTTCCACTAGTGGTTAACCAATTCCTACGCGAGACCATCGTTTATTAAGAATGAGGCTTTTCCTGGGCTCGTACGAAAGTCTCTGTGAGTAGTTCCCCCGGCTAGACCAGTGCCAATAGTTAGAGTTTATACTCCTTTTTCAGGCCTTCGCCTTAGTCCAAAGGGATGATTCTGTCAAGAAAAGAATTCGTTACAAATAAGGTAAAGCTAGCTGGCTCATAACCTTGAGGTGAAGGGATCAAATCCTATTTCGGGAGCTGCCTTTACACCGGTATTCAAATAAGCTGCTGCAAAGAATGAGAAGTGGGTCTCGCTCTCCTAATCAGTCGTTAGCTTATCCATCTCTCTTTTTATCCGGGCTTATTCCGCTTTAGCTGAGGCCGATGCCCCTATCTTTATTCTGATCCGCCCCTAAACAATAGCAATAGCACGAATCCTAAGCTACGGCACGCGAAGGAATGGTTCCATGAATCATGGGTGGAGGCGACAGGGGGATTGGCTGGCTTACTATGGGGAAGGGGAGAATCACTAAAAAAAGTCTAGAGCTCCCCTAGGGAAAGTATTCTACCTCGTTGGACCGTATTCGCTACTAAAACGTAGCCCTCCTCCGCCTTCGTTTGAGGAAGCAGGTATTCGCCTACGAGGTCTTCACATAACATAATAGGTTGCAAAAATCCTTATTAGGAAGAAGACTTGGACAAATCCCCGGTAGAATTAGCTAGCAAGGCTAGGCACCTAATGCATGTGAGGGTAAAGGAAGTATCTTTGGCACGTATGAGTAGCAGAGCGGAGTAACGGGGCAAAACGATTCGACAGTTGATGCCGCTTGAACTAAAGGACTGAGCAATGAAAAAGGCATTTAGGCCATACCGAGGTCAAATCTCATCTTAGTCAGATCATAAGATATGCCACGAGAAGATGTTCTCGAATAGGCAGGCTGTGAGGCAACTATGGAATCCGCCTTCCCTGATTCCGATGCTGTTGAGCGGCGGCTGGTAGTGAAAGGAACTGACGATCTTGGCTTAGATGGCTTTGCTCCTGGGGAACATCATTTATCGATAGTCAAGGTACCCGAAGTTTCATGAGCAGACCATTTTAATATAAACATTCGCCGGAAAGATCCGGAAAAAATTCCCGGAATATATGAGTCAGAGTATAATGCCTAATATTTTTTACTACTTCTCTTTTTACGGCCTGTGATACCGGAGCCTCAACATCCCTTGGCCTAAGAGGATTGCAGACCATAGGTTGTTTCAGGCAAATCTCAGCCACATCAATTTCAAAGTTTGGGTCACGATAGTCAGTGTCTTGGGAAGAAAGAAGCCTTCCTTTGCTTTGGGCCTCTTCCTTAAGCAGCCATTCATATCGTGTGGCCCCTTCGGAGAGGTCATAGAGATCAAGGAAAACCTCCCCCACAAACTTTGCTACGCCCTTAACTCTTGAACTACTTGAACAAGGAAGGCGGGGGCGCGTCTGGTGCTATCATATATTTCTTATTTATATAAGGGAAAGGTTCCTTTAGTGATCTATGCCTTATATTATATATGCCTTCCTCACTCCTAAAAGGAAAAAGACCTAGCCTAATCAGACAATAACATAGTATATTTACTTTTTAGCGTTCCTACACAAATTTATGTACTTTCTATAACTTATAACAAGGCGCACCATTTAACTTACCGTTACCGTGTAATACAGTAGTAAATAGCTTGTGATTCGGAGTTGTCGACCCGTCATTTCGAGTCAAGCATCTCCCTCTTCATCGCAGTCGCTCAAGACGTTGTATCGATGGAGTGAGATCAGGGCTTCTCCCTCTACCCGAGCGAGGGATCAGTAAGCAACCGGGCGAACCACATCTGTTCCAATTCCAGAGGCTTTCTCCGATCGAAGTCGGATCCAACAATCTTCGATTCCTCCCCGGAATCGGTTGCTCGGGCTGTAAGGCGATGGTTCGAAGATTTCGATGCCCGGTCAATCAATGAAGCGAGATTGGGAATGAGCAGCTAACCAATCTCATTTATAAGATCAGTCCAGCGGTTCAATTCATTGATTCATCTATCTATCGGATTAGTAACCCACCCCGATGAATCTTTTGTATCGAACGAAAGCCTCATATATATCCCCCTACCGGAAGCGAAGCTTCTGGCTCCCCCTTTGTTGTTGAATTTCCAATTCCTTCTTTTCGTTCTACTTAGGTGGAGCAATCCGAACTCTCGACAGAATATAAAAGAGCGTCTTCGAACCTGTGTAGACACCTCAACGAACTCATGTGGACACTCCTCAGCCCGAGCCGAGGACAATCTCTCAAAAATACACATTAAGATGTTGACCCGTTTTTCTTTTCTTTGCTGATTCCTCTCAATTAAATTTCCCATGTTGCACTAAGTTACTTACGTATGTATGCATGCGGTCCGGGAACACTTTGGGGTGAACACCCATCCGAACAAGTAGGGTCAATAGTTCAGCATTTAGGCCGTAACATTTAGCAACAAAAAAATCTTTAACCCAACAAGTGCTCTCCGAACCAAGCTAGATAGTCTCCTATCACTAGGCTCACCAACCAACCTGGACTTTGATTCTGATTATTCCTACCGGATATCAAAACCATAAGGATTGTTTCCAGCCATGAGTTCCCATATTACATAAGCGCTCTTGGGTGGGCTGGGCCATTCCATCAAATCTTTGAGAAGGGGCCCAATCTCGTATTTTATGGTCGGCGTGGCGATAGGCTTCGCTTCTACGACTGCCTCCCCAGCCGTTGCAAAGACTGAGCGAGAACGGTAAGGGGCGCACAAAGAATGTCGTTGCGCGGGGATGCGATTAGCCAAGCTGGGGCAAACAAAGCCGTCCGGCCCCCTACCGGATTAGGAATGCGAAGGCCTTTCCTTCGAAAGGAGACCGGGGAAATAAAGAGCTATGCTATTGACCGACCCTTTCGTAGTGACTTCGAATCAATAGTCCTATCCTTTTTTATCATTTTGTTTGAGGCGGGCCGAATAGAGAATGAAATGCAGAAATACGGGAAGAGTTCCAAACCTTTTTTTTGGTTTAAGGGCTGCTCGCCCTACCGAAGTACTAAAGGCTTTCGAGGCTTACACCTCCCTATTACACGACCTAAAAAAAGGTAGCTTGCTGTAGCGCCCTTAGAAAAAATCTAAGCCTTTTGAAGCGCCAGTAGTTGTAGCTGTGGGTAGGGCTTTCGTTCTTATCGCTCCGGGTTTCTATCTATATGACCTCCGGGCGGTACAAAGTACACCTCTTAAGTAGAGGCAGGTAGTAACCTAACCTTTAAGAGTTTGTTCAAGGGGGGAGCCCTCTTATCTATCAATGGAAAGATCTCCGTGCGTGGCGTGATAAGGAATCCTAGAAAAGATCGATTGAGACTCCCTCCCCGGTCCCACGAAGATCTCTACGTACTTGTCCAGTCCAGGACAACTGAGATCTTCCGGTCTGCGTGCGTGGGAGCAGCTCAAATAAAGAAGAGTCTGGTCTGAATTCAGGCCCGCCCGTCTGCTGCTAGATCCGGGAATGGCGCCAGGCGAGGGCGCCGCTATGCCCCGCAGCTCTGCAGCGGCCGGCCCCCGGACTATGCAAAAGAATCGAGGCCGGGGGGTCTCGCCCATAGTGGTTCCCCCCCGCCTTTGGTGATTGACCAAACAAAGAGGCCTAGATCTATGCCCCTTAATGAATCGAATGGTCCTTCGACCCCTTCATTTGATTCCGACGGCCGGCATAGATCTCATGAGACCCGCCCACTATTACTACGAAAAAAGCCCTGCCTTTTTCCTTCGCTACTAGGAGAGTAAGCAACTTCTATTAGCGCCGGACCTTGAGTCGAATTGATCGTGTCATGTGCAACGTCCATCAATGATGGTTCATTAATGTCCATTGATTTAGACTCCTTCCCCCTTCCCAACTACGAATAAGATCGAGAGGAGCCCGAAAGCCCCAAAAAACCAAGAACGAAAACGGAAGCCTTTCGATTCACTCCCCATTCTCTCTTAAATAAAGCTCGCCCTCGAGCCCTGGGCAGGTCGGCCGGGTCTTTCCCTGTTGTTCTGTTCCCGCCACGAGAAAGACGCACAGAAGAGGTATGCCCAGCGCGCGGAGGATCCGTTGAGAGTGTCTGTCTGTTGTCTCGGTAGGGAACTTTACGATCTTTTCCCCTATTGTATTGAATAAATAAAAATATAGGTCAGTGCTACCTACGGCCCTCTATTGTTTGATCCAATATTGACCGGGGACGAGCCCCGACTTCCATAGGTCCTTGGTTTGACCTCCCGTAGTGGTCCTTGCTTTTAATAAAGCGGAGCGGGGCCAATTTCTCGTACTTGCTCAGTGTGCCCCCCTTTCGTCGAGTGCCCCGCCCGGTTCACTGGGCTGTTGGCCTACCAAGCACTTGCCCGCTGCTCCTGCCGCCCGCTTGGCGGGCGGAGCGCTCGTTATCCTTACTGTTCTCTATGCCGGGGCCCCCTCCCATTGCTCTAGCCATAAGCTATGGCAGCTCCAGCTCGAAACCAAAGGGGCCCGCCCTGCGAGGCCAGAGTGGGCTCAGCGGTCAGCCCCCTTTCGAATTACGTTAGGGGGTCTTTCGCTTTTGCCAGATCTAGAGAGATACTACGAGTCCTCCGTCCCAGATTCCATCGCCGCGGCCATCTGGTTCACCGGTACTACCAAAAAGTCTCATGCTTACGTTACTACTGTTACTGATGGTTTGATTATCTTGGACCCCGGTCGGTCGTGCTTCTGGTTTCCATTCCCATCATCATATTGATGATAAATCTCCTCGCGCTCTGCCATAAGAACTTGGAGTCCGTATCATGGTGAAGGTAAGGTAACGCTGTGATTCTTGCTCAAAAAACAGACCGAACGCGTTCGAGTTATTGGCTCGTCCAACCCGGCAGCATTCATGAGTCGCTCGTTCAACTGTCCCTCGGAGACACGGTCGAGAAGTACCATGCATGGTTGCCCCCCGTCCTTTCTTGTTGCTCTCGGTCCCACCCAGCAAGATACGGCTCAGCCAAAAAACGTGAGCGCCCCTGCGCGAGCCTTATTTATTTTCTTAGTAAAGTCAAGCTTTGGCTCCCTAAAGAAAGATATGGATAAAAAAAAAGGGGGGACTTCTGCAACGGGCTATACCACCCAAACCAACTGAGGGAAGTCGCATCCGCCCCATCGCAAGCACCTACAATGTCATGATCACATTGGTTTACCCTTTTTTCTTTGGTAGTTCAACGGACGGTCGCCCCTCCAACAAGAAAAGGTATAAATATGGAAACTTCTCTGCCATTTGGATCGGAGAATTTATGGAGGAAATCGGCTTTTAAATTTCCAGAAACCACACGATTATATAGCCAAAGGGAATACGCCGCGCCTAAAATCATCCCAAGCGCTGCTAATGTGGCTACTAAGCTATTTCTTTGGAAAGCTCCTACTGAGATGGGAAATTCCCCGATAAAGCTGCTAGTACCAGGTGAACTCATATTGGCCAAAGTGGAAGAGAAGGAAATGGTAGAGAGATTCGGCATGGTGCTCACTAACCCTCCGTAATATCTAACAAGTCGAGTCTTATGTCGGTCATATAGAACACCAACACATAGAAAAAGGGCTGAAGGAACCAGTCCATGACTTAACATCGGTGGAATGCTACCTCCAATTCCCTGTATGTTCGATAGAGCCAAAGATTCCCCCCCCACTGATCGGAGTACGCCGATTACCCCCCGAACCGTACAAGATAGTTACCGCCTATCATACGGCTTTCTAACTTCACTTTTTTTTCTGGTCGTTCCGCTCTGTCGATCGATGGTAGTATAAGAGATCTGATCTGTAACCCCCCGAAATTATTTACATAAAGGTTCCTGCTTTCTACCCATAGTTAGCATGTATCTCCCCGGGTCATACTTGAGTATCACATCGTAGACCCCCACCCCAACTCTATCTTCCTTATCAGTGAACCGGAAATAGTGCATAGGTACTTTTCAATGCTGCGGGGACGAGACGACGTGACATACTACGATCACGTACAGAAGTGCTGCCCTTCGGCTCGGCAATATGGAACCTCTCAACAGCTCCCGTTCCTTTATGAGGTCCTATCGGGATAGGTAGGCCCAGCCCAAGCCTTTCCCCTCCCCCCTGCTTAGCGTTCCACTTGTGATCCTGGATGCAGTGGAGGATTTTAAAAAAAGCGCCCGAATGTTCCCCCTCCCTCCATAAGACCCTCTTTCTCTTTCCCCCTCGAGAAAGAGAAAGAAGAGAAGAAAGGATTTCTTCTCTTCTTTCATGTGAACGGCCCTATCTTGTATCGAAAGGTTTTTCGTGCTATACACCACGTTGAGAAAGACCAGCCTCCTATGTACCGTACCTTTTTTTTACCCCGAAAGGGAGGTCCTCCTTATGATGCTACGGACGGCTGTCCGAAGTGCAAGGGGTAAACTCGGACGAGGATAGGATTGCGCGCGCCGGGCCCTCCCTTCGGGTGTCATATTTTGGCCGAGTTTACCGTACCTCCGGCCCTTATGTTACGCGACCGTAATCTTTTTTTACGTTCCACCGCTGTTACGCCAGAAATAAATAAAAGGTTCCACACGAGCTCCCGTTCTGCGGCGTGGTGGCAGGACCGATAGGAGATTGGCTCCGGGTGTAGATAGGGTAAAATCCGCAGGAGTCATGCAAATACATAGGCCCCTTCCCCTCTCTTTTAGATGAATGGGGTGGTTTGGTTTATAACGTGTTTTCCGATCTACGGTCCCTCGGAGCGAGGGGTTAGGCAGGTAGTATGGGCCCTCTGACTTCCAGCTATGTGTTGTGCGGCTCCCGCGAAGCGAATGAAGGGAAGCTCGAAGAGCTTACGCTTACTCTCAGCCTCTTTGATTGGTAGGCGGGCGGGCTAAGCCCCCTACTTAAGATTCCATTCATAAGGGTCATTTTCTGTTGTCGTGACGCTTTGGTTAGGCCGACTACTAGAGGTAACTTCTAGCTTCTATAGGGGCCTTTCCACTTTGGTGTAGTTTTAGTTTGTATTGGTACTGAATGAACATATCAAACAAAGGCGAGCAGTATAAGCCCTTCTCCGGCCTGGGAAAAGCAGCGAACTCTAGAAGCTAGGGCGTTGTTCACCTTTGGACACGAACACTATTCCGTTCTCAGCGTAAACCCGCCTTAGAGATTGAACGGCAATAAGATAAGTCGACGTTCAATCTAAGACAGCGCTGATAGCTTGTAGTGAACAGCCCCCTTATTTACCATTTACCAACCGAAAGCAGCCTTTGGTACTTTACTTAAGTAGTTCAGGTTTGGAACCCTTGCAACTATGATAGAAAGCCGTTTGCTTGTTGCCAAACCCTTCGCCTTTCTTTTGTTTTGAATCAAAGTAGGTCGCGACTGTTGTATTTTTGTTTAGTAGGTCGGGGGAAGCTACCGCTTATACGACAGCTCTGCTTCCTCGTCTTGCTTCTGGCAAAGCTTCTACTTTGCTTGCTTCTCTCGCGCTTGCTTGCGCGAAGGCTTATTAAGTCCTTTTCGCTAGGTCCAAAAGCTTCCGTCAAAGCGAAAGATCTGATCCAACTGAAATCCCGCATATCCGCTGCGCTCAATATGCGGCTACGGCTAGGCGATCATATCGTGCCATAAAACAATTTTATATGTATAGAGAGATCCCCCAGATATACAGATAGAATAGATGTTCATGGATAGACAGACATTCCATTGATTCTTAGTTTTGGGGCTGAAAAAGCTCGTCGATCCAAATGAATCATTCTTGTGGTCTCTCTTCGCCCCCCGCCCCGAAACTGACCCACAGCACAGCGCCCATTCGCTTCGCGCGCGGGAAGGCAACGAAGTTCAGTTCATGAGACCGCGGCGGAGTGGAGCAGCCGCGACACGAAGTTCCTTACCTTAGCTGGATCTCGCTGGTGCCACCTAAACGGTAAGTAGGCGACGGATGTGTGACGTTTGGAGTTGTCGTTCGTGCACCTGTCCCCAATGGAAGAATGAGTGATCCGTTCCCCTGCGGATCATGGCCTTACCACTCGGTCCCCGATGGCCAGCGGGGGATTCGGTATAGCAGCTTACGTTTTTTTGCGCTGCGCGTTCCCGCTGGACTGGACACGTGTTAGCTTTAGGAAGTATGGTTCCGAAAGTGACTTCGGTTCGCCAGTTCAGGCTCAACTCCTCGCTTTACGTTAGCGGACCTACACTACAGGTCGGGCCGGGGCTCTGCGCTCTTTCTTTCTGTGTGGGACGATGCCGGGGAGAGAAGGGAATGCGTCGAGGCGGCGAACAACTACATTTTTTTTTGCTTTTCCCTCCATCCATGAGAT